AGTATCATCCTCATTTTACTAGATGACTTAGGTCTATGTCAATTAAAAGAAACGAAAAAAAAAATAGTAAACGAAAAAAGTTTTGGACCGGGAATTTCTTGGATCCGCGAAAAGAAGATTTTCTAAGTTTTAGAAATGAAAAATGATATAGATTCTAAATAATTCAAATCGATATTTCTTTCTCATTTGTACGTGGATGATCTATCCCACAAGACTTGTATATAATAAGAAAAGAAATTCTAGTTTGTAAAAGCGTAGGATGAATAAAAAAAGATAATGAATTTTTGAATAACTAAAAAAAAGGTAAGGTGTCGGCGGGGGAGTGGGGATAGAGGGACTTGAACCCTCACGATTTAAAAAGTCAACGGATTTTCATCTTACTATAAATTTCATTGTTGTCAGTATTGACATGTAGAATGGGACTCTATCTTTATTCTCGTCCGATTAATAAGTTCCACCAAGGATCTATCAGACTATGACGTGAATCATTTGATCAACACAAGGTAGTGAACTCCATTTGTTAGAACAGCTTCCATTGAGTCTCTGCACCTATCCCTTTTTCTCGCTTTTTAAACTCCGGTTTGTGCGCGTAAACCAGGATTTGGCTCAGGATTGCCCATTGTTAATTCCAGGGTTTCTCTGAATTTGAAAGTTATCACTTAGTAGGTTTCCATACCAAGGCTCAATCCAATTAAGTCCGTAGCGTCTACCAATTCCGCCATATCCCCTTTTTTGCTTTGAGATTAGGATCTCATTATGATGTCTTTCCACTTTGTCTTATGCCGAAACTTTTGAATTCATTACATATAGATACTTATTTTATTTCTTTGGTATCTTCTTTCATTTTTTTTCGCCCCATCCATATTGATTTAGTCTGATCAATAAAGATTCTATTATTTTTGTATTTGCAATTCAATATGGTTATATATTACATAACATATATATGTTCTTCCTTTTCTCATCTTTGTCTTAAATTTGAAGAAATAGTCGAACGGTCGATTCTTTTTTTTTTTTTACTTACATGAAAAGAAATTGATGATTATTATTGAAACTTAGAATTCTACAATGTGCAATGGAAAAAGATTATAAACTGACTTCGTAGATTTGAAATTCGAATAATTCTAATAAATTCTATTCGAATAGTCATTTCGAATATTAATTCTAATAATTGTCTAATATTAGAAATAAAAGCAAAAGACAAAAAGTATAAAATAATAATAGCATTGAGGTTAGAACAAAAAAAACAAGAATTTCAAATGAGATATCGTTTAACTAAAAAAAAAAAAAAAGATTTCTGATCTAATTAAGATTTTCTTATTTAGAAACTAATGAAATCAAAATTAGAAAGTCGATATATTGCTATATTCTATTAATTAATTAAGGTTATGTTTTATTTATTTACTGATAATCACTATTTATTTGAGCTATATTCTGTTCTAGAATATATAGAATATGATTAATTCTAAATAGATAAGGAAAAATATGAATAGATTAATAGTTAATTGATACGATCTAGTAGTTTAGTCAATTTGTATGCATGCGCTATTTTATTTGAGCCCGCTTAGCTCAGAGGTTAGAGCATCGCATTTGTAATGCGATGGTCATCGGTTCGATTCCGATAGCCGGCTTTTCCATATTTTTTCGTTTTTTTACATGATTTTTAATGTACTTTCAAAATCAAAGAAGATTGAAAAGACTTCTTTCACCTTTTTATAAGAGTTACCACGCCGTTTATATTATGTCATAGAAACTTCCATATAGAAATATATATTGGGTAAAAGGTTTAGATCTTTGCAAAATAAATCAAGAAAATAAAGGCAAATTTTTGTGATTTATTTTATTTATATATATTGTATATACAATAAAATAAAATCTGTATATTGAGAGAATATATCTTCTGACTCTTTGTATTCCAAGAAACTGTTGGAGTGGATTTCACATCATTTATCATTATCATTTAGTTCAGTTTTAATTTTGTTTAGTTTTGTACAATTTCAATAAAAAAAGGAGTCTTTATGTCACGTTACCGAGGGCCTCGTTTTAAAAAAATACGCCGTCTGGGGGCTTTACCGGGACTAACTAGTAAAAGGCCTAGGGCAGGAAGCGATCTTAGAAACCAATCACGCTCCGGAAAAAAATCTCAATATCGTATTCGTTTAGAAGAAAAACAAAAATTGCGTTTTCATTATGGTCTTACAGAACGCCAATTACTTAAATATGTTCGTATCGCCGGAAAAGCCAAGGGGTCAACAGGTCAAGTTTTATTACAATTACTTGAAATGCGTTTGGATAACATCCTTTTTCGATTGGGTATGGCTTTGACTATTCCTCAAGCGCGCCAATTAGTTAACCATGGACATATTTTAGTTAATGGTCGCATAGTTGATATACCAAGTTATCGCTGCAAACCCCGAGATATTATTACGGTGAAGGATGAACAAAACTCTCGAACTTTGGTTCAAAATCTTCTTGATTCATCTGCCCCCGAGGAATTGCCAAACCATCTGACTCTTCACACATTCCAATATGAAGGGTTAGTCAATCAAATAATAGATAGGAAATGGGTCGGTTTGAAAATAAATGAATTGCTTGTCGTAGAATATTACTCTCGACAGACTTAATAAACCTAACTTAAGTAAAAAAAAAAATAACTAAAAACAATAGTTCGGACAACTCCCCTTTGCCCTCTTTTTTGATTAAAAAGGCGCGAGGTAAGGGATTTTGTCGGGGAATCTTTTTCCTATTCATGTATCATAGATTGGTAGGGAGGTTTGGATTCATTGTTTGCTCTTCCCAGGATTTTCCATATCAAAGCAATTTAGATTTTATATCTATTTTTTTTTATTTGATACATTGTGGTCAATCACGTAAGATCTGTGAATTAGTGGAAAGTATGGAAAGAGAGGGATTCGAACCCTCGGTAAACAGAAGTCTACATAACAGTTCCAATGTTACGCCTTCAACCACTCGGCCATCTCTCCGACATCAGGATTATGACTGAGTACCTGGGTGAATAGCGAGTGATTCATCAATGTTTTTTAGATTCTGGTTAATAGATACCTTTTTTTACCGGAAAAAATGGGACATTGGACGTAGATAAAAGGTTTTTTTATTTTAACGAGTCCGCTTTTATGTTAGTTCGTACTATACAATTCCTTTGTTTGTGAAAATATTTTATCACAAAAGAAAAGGTAAAGGAAATAAAAAGAGTTATAGAATGGATTACTACCTATGCCAAGATCACGTATAAATGGAAATTTTATTGATAAAACCTTTACAATTATAGCCGATATCTTATTACGAGTCATTCCGACAACTTCCGGAGAAAAAGAGGCATTTACTTATTACAGAGATGGTGCGATTTGATTATCATTATTTTTTTTCTCGCCGGTTTGGAATAGAAAGAAAAACGAGTATTAAAAAAATCTACGCTTTTGAAGGTGAAGTTTATAATATAAAAAAGCAATCCCTTCTGTCATGTATCCACGATTAATGCAGCCTTAGATGCTTCAATTGTCAATTCTAGTATTGAGCAAAAGGTTTTTACCTATGGTTCGTTCCCGTATTACAGATCAATCCTACTACACTAATACAATATACGAATAGGAGGCATAGGGGAAGAAGCACTACGCCGAGAAATCAACAACACGAAAACTTTCTTCAAAATGATTCCTTTTCTTTCTTCTTCTTTGGGATTGGGACTAATTAAAATGGTTGGAACAATAAACATCCATCTCGTTCGTACTTTGGATACCCGTATAACCATTGAAGACTGTTGAAGTGACTAATTCTTGGAAATTTAGGGGCGTTGAGAACAAAGAAATTTTTAGAGTTTCCTTTTTTATTTTTATCTAGCATGAACCCACTTGGTAGTAAGAAAAGATCTTTTGCAAGAAGGTTGGCTAGGGATTTCTTGTAAAAACATTAGCCCCGCTTAGTTCATAATGACATCAAATTTTTCCATATATTATTTTCATTATGCACTTAAAGGAGGAGCCGTATGAGATGAAAATCTCACATACGGTTCTGAAACGGAGAATTCGTTAAAGCGAATGACGACCGTAACGGATGTCGGCTCAATCTGAAGGAAATTATGCGGAAGCATTACAGAATTATTATGAAGCTATGCGACTAGAAATTGACCCCTATGATCGAAGTTATATACTCTATAATATAGGCCTTATCCACACAAGTAATGGGGAACATACCAAAGCTTTAGAATATTATTTTCGGGCATTAGAACGAAACCCCTTTTTACCACAAGCTTTTAATAATATGGCTGTGATCTGCCATTACGTGCGACTATCTCCACTATAGAAAAAAAGAACGAACAGCTAGTCAATGAAATACTAGAAACAAAAAAAGGACTTTCTACATAAGCATCGTCCAAAACGATTTTTTATCAGCTGTAGCAAATAAATAAACTTCATAGATCGAAATATGAAGTGAAGACTAGATATGCCTAAATACTTTCTCGATGGATAAAAAAAGATTTAATTGATAGAGGAAGCACCGTAAAGATCAATTGGAAAGGTTTTTGACCGATACAACAAGAGCTGTTTATTTATATCATAATATGAGATAAATCTTAGGAATCTACTTATGTAATAGAGTGGATCCCCTAAGGTATTAAGCAGCGGTGTAGCATCAGATCCTAAAGACAGTAAGTCTTTTTCTTTTTTATGAAGTATGAAAAAATATGAAAAAAGTCTTTTTCAAAGATTCTATATAAATTTTTATATGAAAGCGGGATAGTTACCTTTCAGAAAATTCTAATATCTAATAACAGTGAACATGCTTTTTTTCTGAAGGTAGGAGAAAAGATAAAACTTATTATATTAATTAATATATTAATTCAAAATCTATTAATTAAATCAAAATGAAAGTTTGAAACTCGTGTAATTACTCTCTTTTGTTTAATCCAAGAAAAACCGAAAGAAATCTCATTCAACATTCAATTAGAGATAAAGTGAAAGTAGGTTAAAAAACTGGTACACTAA